AATTTAGAATGAAAAGGGATTTTATCATATTCATATCATAGTAAAGTCTTACCCACGGATTCCCACAAAACAAAAGAGAATCCTTTTTTTTTTCACACTTCCTATTAGTAGTGATGGAATTTTTATGTTTAGTCTGATAGGAAATAAGATATTCAAATAAAAATACAAAATTGTGGATCGAATGACTATTCATTTATTTATTGTATTTTTATACAAATAGGGGGCAAGAAAACTCTATGGAAAGATGGTGGTTTAATTCGATGGTGTTTAAGAAGGAATTAGAACGCAGGTATGGGATAAAGAAATCAACGGACAATCTTGGTCCTATTGAAAATACTAGTGAAAGTGAAGATCCGAATATAAAAGGTAGGGCTAAAAATATTCATAGTTGGAGGGGTCGTGACAATTCTAGTTACAGTAATGTCGATCATTTATTTGGCGTCAAAGACATTCGGAATTTCATCTCTGATGATACTTTTTTAGTTAGGGATAGTAATGGAGACAGTTATTCTATCTATTTTGATATTGCAAATCAGATTTTTGAGATTGACAACGATCATTCTTTTCTGAGTGAACTAGAAAGTTCTTTTTCTAGTTATCGCAATTCTAGTTATATGAATAATGGATCTACGAGCGAAGATTCCTTATACAATCGTTATATGTATGATACTCACTCTAGTTGGAATAATCACATTACTAGTTGCATTGACAGTTATCTTCAGTCTCAAATCTGTATTGATACGTTCATTGTAAGTGATAGTAGTGACAGTTATATTTCTAGGTACGTTTTTGATAAACGGAAAACTAGTAGTGAAAGCGGGAAGCCCAGTATACGAACCCACGCGGAGAGTAGTGATTTAACTCTAATAGAAAGGTCTAATGATCTCGATGCAACTCACAAATACAGGCATTTGTGGGTTCAATGCGAAAATTGTTATGGATTAAATTATAAGAAATTTTTTAAATCAAAAATGAATATTTGTGAACAATGTGGATATCATTTGAAAATGAGTAGTTCAGAAAGAATCGAAGTTTCGATCGACCCAGGTACTTGGGATCCTATGGATGAAGACATGGTCTCTCTGGATCCCATTGGATTTCATTCGGAGGAGGAGCCTTATAAAGATCGTATTGATTCTTATCAAAGAAAGACAGGATTAACTGAGGCTGTTCAAACAGGCGTAGGTCAACTAAATGGTATTCCCGTAGCAATTGGGGTTATGGATTTTCAGTTTATGGGGGGTAGTATGGGATCCGTAGTCGGGGAGAAAATCACCCGTTTGATTGAGTACGCTACCAATCAATTTCTACCTCTTATTATAGTGTGCGCTTCAGGGGGGGCGCGCATGCAAGAAGGAAGTTTGAGCTTGATGCAAATGGCTAAAATATCGTCTGCCTTATATGATTATCAATCAAATAAAAAGTTATTGTATGTATCAATCCTTACATCTCCTACTACTGGTGGGGTAACAGCTAGTTTTGGTATGTTGGGAGATATCATTATTGCCGAACCAAATTCCTACATTGCATTTGCGGGTAAAAGAGTAATTGAACAAACATTGAATAAAACAGTACCCGAAGGTTCACAAGCGACTGAATATTTATTCCAGAAGGGCTTATTCGACCTAATCGTACCACGTAATCTTTTCAAAAGTGTTCTGAGTGAGTTATTAAAGCTCCACGCCTTCTTTCCTTTGAATTCCAATTCAATCACAAGTAGAGCGCACTAAGTTCAATTATTTTATTTGTAACAAACAAGTAGTTAGCTTATCGGAATCAAAGTAAATAAGTTCCTTTGTAACCTAAGATCTAATTGTAGAAAGAATCAAAAGTTGCGGATAACTCTTTTTTTTTTTACCTAGATTCCCGATTACTAATTAAGAAGTCTCTATCAACAAGTGAGTTCTTCCTTTCGTAAAATTAGGCAAATAAAACGAATTTCGTCTTACGTATATAATCAAATTCAAATTATAGAAAAGATAGATCTATAGTTTTGTTTTGTATCTTTCTCCATCTCCCAAAAATCCCATTTTCACTAAAAATCCCGGTTTCTAACGAATCTTTCGATAATTTGTAAGAAACTCTTTCTTTATAAAATTAGAAGAGAAGAACAAAACACAAAGAAATGAAGAAAAATAATAAAGTTGATTATCGTACGTATCTTTCATGTAGATAGATAAATAAGTCCATTTATTTAGTTCTACATTCCTTGGACTTATTCTATATACTCACTTAATAGATACTTATATCTCTAATAATAATTTTCAAATTGAATTAATTAATAATAACTACGAATTCATAATAATTACAATTATTAATTATAATAAGTATAAATATAAAATATGATATTCAAAAAAAAATAATAACAGGTACAAATAGTAAATCGAGGTACCCATTTTATGATAACTTTCAATTTTCCCTCTATTTTTGTGCCTTTAGTAGGCCTAGTATTTCCGGCAATTGCAATGGCTTCTTTATTTCTTCATGTGCAAAAAAACAA